TCCGCAGCTGCCAATATATCTCGCGGTAACAAAAATGTATTGTTCTGAGGTATATCAAGATTTAGTCTCCGATTCATATTTCGTCGACCAATCCTTCCTAATTCACATCTTTGTTGAAAGAATTTTTTTTGTAATTCCTTACATAAGGATTCAGAAAATACCGGATCTCCGCCTACACAAGCAAATTGTTGATAAAACTCCAAAATGGCATTTTCTTTTGACCCAATTTTTTTTTTCTCTTTCTCATTCAGGAAAGACAAGAAAATCTCAGGATAGCAAACATTCTCTAGAATTTCTCTTAGATTCGAACCCATAGCTGATGATAGAACTAGAATAGATATTTTCTGTTTCCTACTCACACGAGCCCATATCCTTGCTTTTCGATCAATCTCTAATTCTAATCTTCCTCCCCAATCTGATATTATGGTCCCGGTATAGACCGAAATTCCGTTATGGTCCAATTCTGACCGGTAATAGATACCGGGACTTTGCAATATTTGATTGATCACAATTCTGTATATTCCATTTACTATAGAAGTTCCCAGGGAATTCATTAAAGGAATGTTTCCAATAAAAAGAGTTTGTTCTTGCATATCCCTACTGGTTTTCCAAATTAATCCCGCGGATACATATAATTCAGAAGAATATGTGAGTGATTCATATACAGCATCTCTTTCTTTTATCAAAGGTTCTACCAATTGATATGTTTCCACAAATAATTGAAATTCAATTTCTTGATCTGTATCTTCAATTTTTGGAAACTTATAAAGTTCTTCTGTTAAGCCCTGATCAATGAATCTACAAAATCCTTCAAATTGTATCTGATTAAACCCAGGTATTGTAGACATTCCCTCATTTCCATCCCCGAGCATTTTGAATTTCCCTTTTCTCAAAAAATTCCATTATTGAACCATTCTTCATCAAATCATATGGATTGATTTAGCAATGATGGAATTTCTATTTTGTTTACTGAATCGCATGAAATTTGACTCACCCCGTATATGGAATGTATGAAATGCATATGAACGGAGGAATAAAGACAATTTTATATTCAAATTGGAATTTGGAACAGATAGAAAATCGAAAGGAATTAATAAATGCCACTTAGGCTTATGGAGTTTTGGATAGAATATCAAAAAAAAAGTGATTCCATTTCTACCATTATTATGATATTACATACTCTAATCCGATTGGGTACCAGAAAAAGAAATGGATTCGGATTTCATCTGTTCGATGATATAAAGACATTATAATCATCAAAAATATAGAGTTGATATTTTTTTAGCACTTAACTTTTTCACGGATTCTATTGTTCAACAAATGATTCGCATAAAAGAGAGATACTTTTATTTTACCTTTTTTTCTTTTTTTAGTAGAATACGATTGAAGGGCGTAACATAGTAATAAAGTTTGTATTTATTAACCATGTGTAGATAGCTATCTATGTTTCCTCCTTTATTTAAGTTCTATTCGGGACAGCGCGTGCTATGCTATATCAAAATTTCCATTTTCTATTCCATCTATTGAATGAAAAATTGAAGCACTACAATTTACTAATAATTCTCTATAGTCATCATATATAGATATGATATCCAATTAGATATTTGTATAACAATTTATGTTCTGGGGTTTACATATACTTCTATTTGCTGTTATAATGGAAATTGGAAAGGATTTTTTTTTATGGAAAAGAATCAATACTGATTAGTTATGTATCAATTTGGATTTTCTTATATAATTAGAATTAGGATTAAGAAAAGACAATTTTGGATTCAAATCCAAGAATCGTTCATGAATTTACAGTCCCATTTAATAGTTAATGGTTCCAATTTGTCCTAAATTTTGGCTTTTGGGACTGAAAAACCACATTTGGTTTTTCAATTTTTCAATATCAATATAAAAAAGAGAGGGAAAATTTTTAGATATTTCGTTTTTGAGATACTATACATACAACCGAAGGGATGGATCCAATCCAAAAAACGAAGGATTTTTTTCTTTTCGGGCAGGGGTTAAATTTAAGAAAACGGGATTCAAGATGCAAGTCCAATAAAAAAAGAAGTTTCGGAATCCCCCACTCGACGCAAACAAAGGGAGACTTTTTTCATCTATTTTGTAGGGTATCATACATTTTGGCGGCATGGCCGAGCGGTAAGGCGGGGGACTGCAAATCCTTTTTCCCCAGTTCAAATCCGGGTGTCGCCTGATCAAGAAAAAACTCGAAATCTCTTATTTCGTTTTGCTGACATAACTCGCTGAATTTTTCCCCAGCAGAAGCAAACAAAGTAAAAGGACTCTTGAGACTTGCTTGCTTGGTTCGAAACATCTGGAAGTTTGGCTCTCGAAAGCTAAAGTGCTCTAAATCCTTGCCTCTAGGATTCAAGGACAGATGAATGGTGGAAGGGCTCTCATATAAAGATTTATTGATTCCCTTCCACTACTAATGTAGTGTTTAATTACCGGGTCCTGAATTCGATTGGATAGCCCCACGGAAAATCGAATT